TTGATCCAGGGCAAGTGTTCGGATCTATTATGACATACACATACGGCGCGCAACGGACCTTTTTTTTAGAATTCTAAACCCCTTTTGAATTTAAGGTAAAATTTGAATTATTGAATTAAGGTAAAAACTCTTTTTTTGTGTGCAACTTAGACTCTTCCTATCTCAATCATAAAGTATTAGATAGAGATACTTAATATTTTACATAAAATATATTAATTACTATATATTCTAGTCATTAATAATCTATTAAATATTAAAAATGGCACGAACAGTCGGTAACTAAGAAATAGCCAATTACATTAGTTAGTTATTCGAAGTGTTTTTCGTATATATATATATATATATATTTTTAATAGTATTGAGTAATAAAAAATAGTATTGAGTAATAAAAATACAACAAGGAGTCAAGGAGTAAAGGCTACGCAGTAATTACGTATTTGTTCAAAAGAGGTTAGAAGTTCTATCCATATACGTTTTGATAGCCAATTTATCATAGAAAAAAAAAAGTAATTTGTAATTTGACTATACTTAACTTTGTTTCCGATGTAACTGTCATCAACTAGTATCAAATATTTCGAATTAAAATTTAATTCTAAATATTTTATTTATATTTATATATATTTTAAATATTTATATATATTTTAAATACCTATTTAATTAACTATATATTAACTATATATATTCTATATATAATATTATATATAGAATATAGAAGAATATAAAGTAAAGTATAGTTAATAGAAGAAAAAAAAAAAAAAATAAATAAATCTATTCTGTACTGTATCTAGATATTCTGTCGCCTTACGAAATACCAGACAAACTAGACTGATCTGAAAAGGGATATAATGAAATTCTTTGGTTAGCTCTTCCCATAAAAAAAAGTACATTTTATTAATGGACCAAGAAAAAAATATTCTTTTATTCGAAACGCCCCGTGATCTTCAACCAATTATGCGCTTCAATATAATTCCCAGGAGTAAGCGTTATAGCCTGTTTCCAATACTCAGCGGCTTGATCAAACCAAGCCTCCGCAATTTCAGAATCTCCCTGCCGAATGGCTTGTTCTCCCCGGTCGGAATAGGTGGGTCAATTCCTTCCCTTAGAACCGTACGTGAGACTTTCCTACCTCATACGGCTCCGCAGTCAATTCTTTTGGTGTCCTTTTTTTTACCTATCAAACTGAATGAGATTTCATATAGATCTATCCCACTGTTCAAGGTAACCAAAAGAGGTTAATCAGATGAGTTTCAAACTTTCAGTTTATTTGATTAATAATCAATTTTAGTTTTATCTCTTCTCCCACCTGCAGAAGAATAAAGTATAGGTATTTAGTAGTTACTCCTATCATTAGTTTTTTCGGCAAGGTAACTATCTCGGTTTCATATCGAAATTTATATAGAATCTTTGAAAAAGGCTTTCCTTTATTTTATAAATATTTATAAATAGAAGTAAGAACGAAAAGACTTACTATCTTTGGGATCTGATTCTACACCGCCGCTCAATACCTTAGTGGATCAACTCTATTACATAAGTTAATTCCTAACTTTTATCTATCTTATATATAGGCATAAGTAAGCAGTTTTTTCTTAATATATTGGCCCAAAACCTCATTAATTGATCTTTACGGTGCTTCCTCTCTATCAATTAAATTTTCTTATCCATCGACATAGAAAAAAATATCTAGGCATCTCTTATTTCTTCATATTTTTACTTCTATGAAGTTTCGTTCTTTCCTACAGCTCAAAAAAAATCGTCGTTTTAGACGGTGCATATGTAGCGAACCCTTTATTTATAGTATTTACTAACAAATAGGGTCTTCCCTTTTACTTCTATAGTGGAGATAGTCGCACGTAATGACAGATCACTGCCATATTATTAAAAGCTTGTGGTAAGAATGGATTTCGTTCTAGTGCCCTAAAATAATATTCTAAAGCTTTCGTATGTTCTCCATTACTTGTGTGAATAAGTCCTATATTATAGAGTATATAACTTCGATCGTAGGGATCGATTTCTAGTCGCATAGCTTCGTAATAATTTTGTAAAGCTTCCGCATAATTTCCTTCGGATTGAGCTGACATCCGTTACGGTCGTCATTCGATTCAAAGAATCTCCGTTCCAGAACCGTACGTGAAATTCTCATCTCATACGGCTCCTCCCTTAAATATACATAATGAGAATAAAGGGGGTTGAAATATTCTCATTATGAACTGAGCGGGGGCTAGTGTTTTTACAAAAAATCTCTAGCCAACCTTCTTGCGTAAGAAATTGTACTAACATCAAAGGCCTGATCCTAAATAGAAAAGATAACCCCAACAATTACTTTGTCCTCAACGCCTACTAATTTCCAGGAAATACTCACTTCAACAGTCTTCGATGGTTATACGGGTATCCAAAGTACGAACGAGATGGATGTTTGTTGGCCCAACCATTCTTGTTAGCCCCAATCCAAATAAGAAAAGGGAGTCGGTAAGTCATTTTTTTTTTTTTACAAAGCTTTCGTTTTGTCGATTGCTGGGTGTAGTGCTTCTTTCCTTATGCCGCCTAATGGGACTATATTACATTACTAGGAAGTAGGATTGACCTGTAATACAGAACACACAGGTGTAACCTTCCGCTCAATACTAATACTCAAATCAAACAATTGAAGCATAGTATCTGAGGCTGCATCAATCGAGGATACACGACAGAAGGAGTTGTTTTATTTCTAAACTTCACCTTCTACAAGCGTAGATTTATTTAAAATTTAATTAATTAATAAAATTAATATTAGATAATTAAAATATTTAGTCTTTCTCGTCAAACTAGTAGCAGTAAATAAAAAAAAAAAGAATCAAATCACACCATCTCTATAATAAGTAAATGCCTCCCTTTCTCCCGAAGTTGTCGGAATTATTCGTAATAAGATATTGGCCACAATTGAAAAGGTCTTATCAATAAAATTTCCATTTATTCGCGATCTAGGCATAGGTATCAATCCATTCTATAATTCTTCTCATTACCCCTTAGTAGGAAAACGATTCCCTAAACAAAGGGTTTGTATAGTACGAAATAACATAAAAACAGATTCGAGATTCAGTTACAAACAAAAAAATTTTAATAAAAAAAAAATACGAAGCTTCTACATTTTTATTATATTTTGTATTTTATATATATTTTTTTTTTTTTTCTCTATATAAGATAATTCTTTCAAATATAAAAATGAATACTTTTTCAAGAATCAATAAAAAATAGTGGAATCCCATTCGAATTCATACAAATCAAATGGAGTAGTATTAGGAACTGCTCCGATTTCATCGAAAAGTTGTTTTATAATTTTTTTTATGGAATTGTAGGATAAATCTAAATTTAAATCTAACTAAGATCGAAGAGTATCGATTAATCATATATAATCGAAAAAACAGAAACCCACCAATCGGTTAATGCGGTCATGATATATATGGAAATATCGGATATTTATATATCCGATATTTTTAAGGGAGTAACATCATGTGAACAAATATGAATCACTATATATATATCTATTTTTATCCTTTCACAAGAAAAAACTTCTTTTCAAATTGAATTCTCCATTCTCCGAGGAAATAGTTTTTTTTTTAATTATCAATTATCTATTAATTATATTCTTGTTTGGTTGATGAGACCTATCCAAACAAGAATATAATATTAATTATTATTAATGGCTCGCTATTTCTTCGGTTTTTGAGTCATAATAATTGTGTAGGAGAGATGGCCGAGTGGTTCAAGGCGTAGCATTGGAACTGCTATGTAGGCTTTTGTTTACCGGGGGTTCGAATCCCTCTCTTTCCGCACTTTTACCCAATTCACCAATATTCCTAAGTGTAAGAAATTACCAATAAATTAAATATCATTATTAGAACAGAACAGTTTGATCCGAGATGGGCTCGACTATATGAGTGGGAGAAAATTCGGATCAAACCCCGGGCTTTAAACCTTAAGCCAATTTACTTTAGCGAAAGACGGGGACTAAATTGGTCGAACTCTTTGCTTTTTTTTTTTAGGGCTAAGTCTGACGGGAATAATATTCTACCACTAGTAATTCATTTATTTTTAAGCCGAACCACTTACTATCTATTATTTGATTTACTAATCCTTTATATGGAAATGGGTGAAGAGTTAAATGGTTGGGTAATTCCTCAGGGGGGGATGAATCAAGATAATTTTGAATTAGCGTTCTGGATTTTTGTTCATCCTTTGCCATAATAGTATCTTGGGGTTTGCAACGATAACTTGGTATATCTACTATACGACCATTAACTAAAATATGTCTATGATTAACCAATTGGCGTGCTCCAGGAATAGTTGGAGCCATACCCAATCGAAAAAGTATGTTATCCAAACGCATTTCAAGTAATTGTAGTAAAACTAGACCCGTTGACCCTTTGGCTTTTCTGGCGATCCGAACGTATTTAAGTAATTGTCGTTCTGTAATACCATAATGAAAACGCAATTTTTGTTTTTCTTCTAGACGAATACGATATTGAGATCTTTTCCCGGAACGTGATTGGGCTCTAAGATCACTTCCGGTTCTAGGCCTTTTATTTGTTAGTCCAGGCAAAGCCCCTAGACGGCGTATTTTTTTGAAACGAGGTCCTCGGTAACGCGACATAAAGACTCCTTTCTGTTCTGTATTTATTTTATTTTCATTTTCTTTTTATACATATTTTATTTTATATTTCATTTTACAAAAAAAAAAACGAAAAAAAAAAAATGAAACGAAATACCTGAAGTAGTGTCTATATATCATATATAAACCCATTTATGTATTCTATATATATTCTAGAATTTTTTAATTTTGTATTAAAATAAAATAATGTAAAAAAACAAAAGGAAAGCGTTGATTAAAAAAAAATTAGAAAATAGAATAAAAAAAAAAAAGAAAAGCCGGCTATCGGAATCGAACCGATGACCATCGCATTACAAATGCGATGCTCTAACCCCTGAGCTAAGCGGGCTCACATAAATTCAATTCAATAAACTATATATTAGACTTATTCATTTTTATTCTTTTATGATATTAATTTGAAATAAATTATGATATTAATTTGAAATAAATATTTCAAATCAAATAATAATAAACATTGAATTTAGTTTATTTATATCTCGCTATTTTTTCTCTTTTTATGTTTCGTCTAGAGTAATTAGATTAGAATATAATTTATAAATTATATGTATATTTTTTTCTATATGATAATATATTCTAATATATTATTATATAATATTAGCAATTAAATTATTAGTAATTAATTTATAAGGTTATGAATTAAAAAAAAAAATACCTTTCATAATCATAATGAAAAATTGCATTCTTTTATATAGTTATAACTATTATAACTATATAACTATAATGAATAGATATTTTTTTTAGTTATAGAGGTCTGCCCCGCGAAACCTACAAAAAAATTTTATATTAATAAAAAAAAAATTAAAATCATAATAAGATATTTTTATGTTTTCATTCAAAGACTGCGCTAAAAAAAAAAAGAATCGACCCTTTGAGTATTACAAACTGCATGAGAAAATGAAAAGAGAGGAGCATACATATATATGGTAGATATCTATCTATATTGAATTGTAGCTACAGAAATGCTAGAATTAGTTTGGATTAGACCAAATCTAATTCAAATTAGAGGCTTTCGATAAAAATGAAAATAGAACTGAAAGAAAAACAACCTTTCGGTATATTAATTTTTTTTGTATTAAATTGAATGAATTCGAAGATTACAGAAGGTAAGGACATCATACTGAGGTGCTTTTTTTTTTTTTAACAAAAGGGGATATGGCGAAATCGGTAGACGCTACGGACTTAATTGGCTTGAGCCTTAGTATGGAAACCTACTAAGTGAAAACTTTCAAATTCAGAGAAACCCTGGAATTAATAATAAAGGGCAATCCTGAGCCAACTCCCTTTTTCAAAAGAGGATAGGTGCAGAGACTCAAAGGAAGCTGTTCTAATAAATGGGGTTGATTGTGCTGTGTTGGTATAAGACTTAAAATAAAATTACAATTCACGAAAAAGAAAGGGTGAAGAATAGACGTAATAAAATAATTAATGATAACCGGAATCTGTTCTGTATTTTTTATTTTATTTTTGAATTCTAAATTTATATATATTTATCTATAATTTATACTCTATTATAGTATAGAATATGAAATGAAAAAATGAAAGAATTCTTGTGAATCAATTCCAAGTTGAAAGCAGAATCTAATTCAAATATTCATTCATTAAAACATTCACATTCACTCCATAGCCTGATAGATCTTTTGAAGAACTAATTAATCGGACAAGAATAAAGATAGAGTCCCGTTCTACATGTCAATAGTGACAACAATGAAATTTATCGTAAGAGGAAAATCCGTCGACTTTTAAAATCGTGAGGGTTCAAGTCCCTCTATCCCCAAAAATATAGTTCACTCTCTAACTACTTATCTTTTTTTTCCTTAGCGTTTTGTAGGTTACTCATTTTTTTTTTTTCCAAATGGATCCGTACGGAAACGTTTTTATCTTATCACAAGAAATTCCGGTATCTAGATAAGCCTTTGTAATTGACTAATTGACATAGACCCAAGTTATTTAGTAAAATGGGGAGATGATGCACCAGTAAGGGGAAATGGTCGGGATAGCTCAGCTGGTAGAGCAGAGGACTGAAAATCCTCGTGTCACCAGTTCAAATCTGGTTCCTGGCACATGGTTTTGTTTATGATTTATGAGTATCTTTATATATTCTAAAAATTGACGAATATGGATCGCTATACATATTTAAATATCCTTAATAGTCAAGATCATGACACATACGTAAGTTATTTAGCTATTTATGGGGTGAGATACCCCATCTATTGTTTAGATAGATGGGTAGATAATTTAAAAAAGAAAGAATTTGATTATGTTTTTGTTCATGCTCTGTTTGCTTTTATGCAAAATGTATATTAATACTTCATACATATTCCAAAAGATTAAATTAGTTAGTTGAAACACTCCACAAAACAGGTAAAGTATTCACGAAGAGAAGAGTTAAAGGATAAAAATAGATAAACTTTATCTCAGATCCAGTAGAAATAGAATCCGATTACCTTTGGATATATATTTCTATTTCTTCATACACTTTATGGTAAAGATTCTCTAGAATATAACATCCAAATAGTCTTTAGATATTTCATTCGGTCAAGATGAAGATTGTTTTTTTCTCATTCAATAAGCATCTTGTATTTCATAAAAATTGGGTACAATATAATCCTTACGTAAGGGCCACCCTATCCAACTCTCGGGCATTAAAATACGGTTTAGGCGTGGATGATTATCATAAGAAATTCCCAGCATATCATAAGATTCCCTTTCTTGAAAATCTGCGCTTTTCCAAACCCAGAAAACGGACGGAATTCTAGGATTACTCCTTGGAGCAAATACTTTTATGCATACCTCTTCCGGTTGATCTACACCGTATTCTAGTCTCGTAAGATGATACACACTAGCTAACAGCCCGC